CGAGGTTTGTGAATAAGTGATTGTCTGATAATGAGCAAGGAATATCCGTCTTTCTGCTAAACAGGATCTATTGAACTCATAATTCATTAGATACTTTTTATGAATGTCAACTAAGTATCGTAAGTAAATGGATCCCGGTTGTTCAATCATTTGATAACCAGAGTCATTCTTTGATAAACGATCACTATGAGTCAGACTCAATAGAATTTGATCAATCCTTTTTTCCGTCGTTAAGGTGGAGAACTGAACCAAGAATTCTCTTTCTTCATCATCAATCGAATCACTGTTCGCGACCCAGGATTCTATTTTATCATCAATCCAATCACCGTTCACGTTTTTTCTTTTTCTTATCAATGAATAGATCTCTTTACTTGTACGACTTAGATGTCTCGTATTTCTCGAAAAAGTGATTCGATTGATGGGATTTGGTATGATACTGATGAGATCGATGAGATTGATATTCAAATATTTCTTCTTAGAACGTATTGATTTGACCCCATAAGCGGGACCACCACCCAATAGCATGTTGCCGCCAGAAGCAGAATCCCGTATTTCTTCCAGAGAATCTCCTAATTGTTCCAGAGCAACTAGAAAGAGATTCTTTAACCAGAAAGAATTCAGTTCAGATGTAGGATACCTATCCAGAAGTTTTCGCAACTCAATCATGTATGATGGAATCATCAAAGATTTGATCTTTTCTAACTCTGTCTGTAACTCACTAGAGGCTCGGAAAACAAAGAGAAGATGTGTACGAACGAGATATCCAGCAACAAGAAGAAGGAAAAGAATTGAATAGAGGAACTCCCAAGCATTTGGTGATCTCAGATGTGTCCATATCAATGGAATGGGTGACTCATTATTTCGATGAATCATTTCTTCGGACAGAAGAAGATTCTGTAAACACTTACTCGAACTCTCACTTATCAGATTCCGTTGTGGAAGAATAGACCACCACTTTTTCTGAGGAATTGGCCATGATATATCTGATCCATGCATAATATCATGAAAAACGGACACAAAATTTTGACTGCCACTTAGGGAATATTGAAAGGGAATATTCAATATCAAATAAATATTGTTTTTTAAGGTGAAATAAAGATATTTACACCCCGTCCAAGTAAGGAACCATGGCATATAGGTTTGGAACAAATTCCATTTTGAGAGATTTGAAAAAGCACTATCTCGTTGAAGGGTTCTACCTACTTCCCCCTTCTCAACGTTTTTCTTTAGACAAAGACTCAGTTCTTTCCTCTTTCCGGACGGCACATATTTCTCAAAACATGGAGTGTGAATCAAACCCATGTTTGAATTGAAACGGAGATAGTGATGCAAGTTTTTCCCTTCTGAATCAGATAGATTCATATTTGAAAGAAGCTGACAATAAGTTCTTTCAAAATTGACTATTTGTTCCTCTATTACAGGTGTTCCAGAAATGTCTGCAATCGAGTAAATAGGAACCGATGGATCGGATCGAATTGAAAAATGGAAAGATTTGTACAAATTATACGTTTCGTTACCACTTTGTGGAACATTGTTAGGTATGAATATGCCAGATACCTGTGACTCAATTGGTGAAATAGTCTCTCTCTCTCCCAAAACATGTTTTTTTTTACTGAAACACAAAGAAAATATTTTGTTGCGAATGCACAAGATATTGGGGAATTGTGCATATGTAAAATCATAATTATGGATACGGGTCTTTTCCCCATAAAAATGGAATCCTTTGTTACAATAGAACCAGAAGCGATGGGGATGATTCAAGAATTGAAGTCTATTTGCTCTATAAAAAGAAGATATCAATGCACTTTTCTGAGGATTCAACCAATTGTTTCGATCGTGGGATATCATTGATAAATAGGAATCTGTGTTCTCAAAGGATTTCCTGCGATTTTTTCTAGTACGGAATGAGTCAATCATGCACTTTTGTATCTTGTTGAACAAAAAAGGTAATATTGTTCCTGTATTGATTAAAAATTTCGATCTTTGGGAAGTATCATGATCATACAATAAGAAGGGTTTCAATTTATTCAAATAAACGATTTGAACACCTATTGATTCTAACAACTGATTGCCGGGTTGATCATTCAGACCTTTCAATTCATAGATGTGGATTTCGGCCCTATGAATGGAGATATTCCCGAAACTCACAACGAAAAAAGGAAGTGACTTAGATAAAAAGAGAAGCGACTTGGACAAAAGGAGAAGTGACTTGGACAAAAAGAAACGAAGTGACTTGGACAAATCTTGTTTGTCGATAACCTCGGACCAATCAATCGAATATTGATTAATACGTAATCGATCGAACATTACTTGAAAACGGTGTTTCTGCTCAGAAACGAAATGCTCCAAATATTCCTGGAAATTCTTGTTTCCATTGGAGCATTTGTATCTATATACATTAGGATCCAGATTCGTGGATCTCTCGGTTCGAGAAATAAGAGGATCGAACCACTTCTTCTTAATCTTTTTCAAATTGGATAAATGTTGGTTGATCTTATCTATTATTATAGTTAGATGATTCAGAATATCATTTCCTATTGGGTGCTTTTGAATTCCATATGCGAAGTTGCAGTCGGGTCGATTCATTAAAAAGAATCGATTCAATACATTTCTTATGTACCCATAGGTACTATATTGGATTTGAATCTGATTTCGGATCAATCTATATTGATGGATCACCTCCATTATGTTGTTGTGAGCAAATACCGCTATTTTTGGTTTTGGATCTTCCAAATCATTCCCGCAGGAGATCCGGACCGATTTTTTTTTTATCTTTCGATAAAAAGATTCATTCTCTTCATAAAAAATAGAAGGTAGAACCAATAAAGATTTCTTTTTCGATTCATCCCCGGAGTTGAATACCTCATTCAATAATTTTCCGTAGGAATCAATAGACAAGCCAAATTCCTTATTATGATAGGCTAAACCCGGCTCGGTTATTGATAGAGTGAATAGATCTGCCATTTCTTGAAATGTCTCTTCTAATTCAAACTCGTGGTGCAACCTGTATCCCCCTTTGTTCCGATCATGGAATAGATGAAATAAATCAAAAAATGCATTTTCGTTCAAGAATGAAATCTTATTGGAACTGTCCATATCCGGTTCATCCTTCGGAACCATATCCCATCCCGGATCTGCTGCAATCGAATGAACTGAGGAGGTATTTTGTAAATACGTAATTATCTTGAATATATCAACTATTTCTTTATTTTTCGATCGCCTCGAAGGGACAAAAGAAACACCTTGTTGTTTCTTCAACAATTTCTGATCTATAGTCGACCTCTCGGTAGGATTCAAACCCAGATGAAGTTCTGACCATCTATCAGAGAAAAAAGAACGAATTGATCTTGTAGGATTCCCAAGAAATTCTTCTATTTCTTCTGGAAGCAGACGATTATTCATCTGCTTCTCACGTTCCGGGAATAGCCGAGCCATTGAGGAATATCCGGAAAGGTATTTTGAGAATCGATCTGATTTTATCTCTGTTCGTTCCGTTTGAAGAAAGGAAGTATCTAAAAGAATTGATCTTTCTTTTAGTTGCTGAATCTCTGTTTGATTGATCAATGTGTGATATTCCGAACCCTCATTACTAATGGAATTGAAAGGATCTATGGATTGATCAGAAAATCCTTTCGATTGGCTAGAATCCGTTACTTGAAAGAAAATGGATCTTATGGAATCATATTGAATATTTGACGATACATTCCGTACCTTGCTAAAAACCCGATTCCTGTTTACCAACCACGCATTGTCTAACCAAATCAAATTCTCTCTCGAGACGTTCCTCAAAAAATCCGATTTGTGCCGATTCTTCCCCCCAATAACGAAGAGATCTTGGCGGAATTGCCACATATGAAATTGAGCGCAATTTTGCAAAAAAATACCCCTCTTGTTTCTCGAGAGGAGATGGGAAACATGTTCAATCTTGTTTGATTGAATAGTCGCCTCAGCTCCTTGTTGTTTGAAGAAACCCCCCCCATCAATTGGTCTTTTTTCACGAAAAGCAGACATGAGATAACAAATCAAATGTTTCACTAAAATTTCGAATAGCTGTCCCGAATTCAAGTTGATTATGTTTCGCTTCTTACTCGGAGAAAGGCGGTCAAAGAATTTCCAATCATGGTCCTTGCGGATCGGATCATTCGTATAGGATACAAAAAAAAACTCCAGATATTTTATATCTTTCTCTTTGAATGAGATCTCAATTCCAGCTGCAATTTCATTCGATATCTTACAGCTGGAATTCCTCTTTTTTACGATCACATTCCTCCATCGCCGCGAACCCCAGTTAGATTCAGACATGATACACTTTTTAGTTATTGGAAGAACCCAAGTACTTTCTTTCGGATCCATGAAACAACTCTCATAGATCTTTTTCCCTTTTGGAAGATACAGGAGCGAAACAATCAACCTATTGAGATTGGAAGACCAAAAGGATTCTTTCAATGTATAATTGGGGGGTCCAATGGAACGCAGAGGTTTAGGAAGAAGCCCCATCCAATAGATATTTTTTCTTTCGACCCTATTTCGATTGTATATAAGGACCGCTACTACAAGTCCAAGCAGTACTACACCTTTGATCGTGCAATGTCGACGAATTGAACCCTGTGAATCACGTGAAATTAGGACACTCCAAATTCGGGAATCAAAAAGTTTCATAAAGCGCTCTTGGTGGAAAAAAAAGGAAGTGAAAGATTTCACCGAATCGGGTTGGATCCATGAATCCAAGAAATCGCGAAAATTCTTGATTTCTCTCAATTCGAAGATCCAGGATTTGAATTGATGTCCTCTCATTTCATTGATTCCTCCTAAACAATCCAAAAGAATCTAAGTGAATTGAATTTGGGTCACTCGCGATGTACAATGACCCCAGTGAAGCATCCATGGCTGAATGGTTAAAGCGCCCAACTCATAATTGGCGAATTCGTAGGTTCAATTCCTGCTGGATGCAGGCCAACGGGGACATTCAATAAGGCTAATTCCACTGGCTCCGTATCAATGGAATCTCATCATCCATACATAACGAATTGGTATGGTATATTCATACCAACCATAACATATGAAGAGTAAGAACTAGAATTCTTATCGATACTGGAACTCGTGGGGAAGAAAGTAGATTTATGGATGGAATCAAATATGTAGTCTTTACAGAAAAAAGTATTCGGTTATTGGGGAACAATCAATATACTTCTAATGTCGAATCAGGATCAACTAGGACAGAAATAAAGCATTGGGTCGAACTCTTCTTTGGCGTCAAAGTAATAGCTATAAATAGTCATCAACTCCCGGGAAAGGGTAGAAGAATGGGACCCATTATGGGACATACAATGCATTACAGACGTATGATCATTACGCTTCAACCGGGTTATTCTATTTTACCTCTTATAGAGAAGAGAAAAGAATTTAAGTAAAAAAAAAAAAAGAAAAAAAAAATACTAAATAACATGGCGATACATTTATACAAAACTTCTACCCCGAGCATACGCAAAGGATCCGTAGACAGTCAAGTGAAATCCAATCCGCGAAATAATTTGATCTATGGACAGCATCGCTGTGGTAAAGGTCGTAATTCCAGGGGAATCATTACCGCAGGGCATAGAGGAGGAGGCCATAAGCGTCTATACCGTAAAATCGATTTTCGACGGAATCAAAAAGACATATCTGCTAGGATCGTAACCATAGAATATGACCCTAATCGAAATGCATACATTTGTCTCATACACTATGGAAATGGTGAGAAAAGATATATTTTACATCCCAGAGGGGCTATAATTGGAGATACCATTGTTTCCGGTACAGAAGTTCCTATATCAATGGGAAATGCCCTACCTTTGAGTGCGGTTTGAACTATGGATTTACGTAATTGGAAGTAACCAATTAGGTTTACGGCGAAACCTAGAAATTGATCACTGATCCAATTTGAGTACCTCTACGGGATAGACCTCAACAGAAAACTGAAGAGGAACGGCAGCAAGTGATTGAGTTCAGTAGTTCCTCATATAAAATTATTGACACTCAAGATATGGTAATATGGAGAAGACAAAATTGTTTGAAGCACGGACAGAAGCGGAAGCGACCCTTGTTTCAAAGAGAAGAGGATGGGTTATTCACATTTCATTTGATGGTCAGAGGTGAATTGAAAGCTAAGTGGTGGTAATTCTAAAAATCCCCCCGGGGAAAAATAGAGATGTCTCCTACGTTACCCGTAATATGTGGAAGTAGCGACGTAATTTCATAGAGTCATTCGGTCTGAATGCTACATGAAGAACATAAGCCAGATGACGAAACGGAGAGACCTAGGATGTATAAGATCATAACATGAGTGATTTGGCAGATTTGTATTCCTATATATCCACTCGTGTGGTACTTCATCACACGATTCATATAAAATCCATCTGTCTAGATATCATCATATAATTAATATATATATATATACATCCGGAAAGCCGTATGCTTTGGAAGAAGCTTGTACGGTTTGGGAAGGGGTTTTTATTGATCAAAAATAAAAATCTACTTCAACCCATATGCCCTTAGGCACGTCCGTACATAACATAGAAATCACGCTTGGAAAGGGTGGACAATTAACTAGAGCAGCAGGTGCTGTAGCGAAACTGATTGCAAAAGAGGGTAAATCGGTCACATTAAGATTTCCATCTGGGGAGGTCCGTTTGATATCCAAAAACTGCTCAGCAACAGTCGGACAAGTGGGTAATGTTGGGGCGAACCAGAAAAGTTTGGGTAGAGCCGGATCTAAGTGTTGGCTAGGTAGGCGTCCTGTAGTAAGAGGGGTAGTTATGAACCCTGTAGACCATCCCCACGGGGGTGGTGAAGGGAGGGCCCCGATTGGTAGAAAAAAACCCACAACCCCTTGGGGTTATCCTGCGCTTGGAAGAAGAAGTAGGAAAAGGAATAAATATAGTAATAGTTTTATTATTCGTCGCCGTAAATAGGAATATTCAAAATCAAATAAATATTGTTTTTTACTCGTCTTTTCAAAAAAAAAAAAAAGGGGAGGGGGAATAATAGGCCATGACACGTTCACTAAAAAAAAATCCTTTTGTAGCTAATCATTTATTGGAAAAAATAAAGAAGCTTAACATGAGAGAGGAAAAAGAGATAATAGTAACTTGGTCCCGGGCATCTACCATTATACCCACAATGATCGGCAATACAATTGCCATTCATAATGGAAAGGCGCATTTACCTATTTATATAACGGATCGTATGGTGGGTCAAAAATTAGGAGAATTTGCACCTACTCTTACTTTCCAGGGACACGCGAGAAACGATACTAGATCTCTCCGTTAATAAAATAAAGTGAAATAGGTGCTCATCGTTCATTGGCGGGAGGCGAACCTTATCTTATGTCAAAGTGGAGAAAGTGGAAGAAGACCTTGAAAAAGCAGAAGATGAAGAGGAGCTCGAGTACACAAGTACAAGCTTTAGCTCAACGTATATGTATGTCTGCTCACAAAGCACGAAGAGTCATTGATCAGATTCGTGGGCATTCCTACGAGAAAACACTTATGTTACTGGAACTCATGCCTTATCGAGCATTTTATCCCATTTTTAAACTGGTTTATTCTGCAGCAGCAAATGCTAGTCACAATAAAAGTTTCAACGAAGCGGATTCAGTCATTAGTAAAGCCGAAGTCAATGGGGGTACTATCGTGAAAAAGTTAAAACCCAGGGCTAGAGGACGTAGTTATCCGATAGAAAGACCCGCCTGTCATATAATTATTGTATTGAAGGATAGCTCTAAAAAGAAAACAGATCAGGATATATTTTTAGAAACAAAAAATGTATGGAAAGATCCTATAATAGAAAGATATATAGAGAAGGAGAGAGAGAGAGAAAAAAAAGATGGGTCAAAAAATTAATCCACTTGGTTTCCGCCTTGGCGAAAACCAAAGTCATCGTTCCCTTTGGTTCGCACAACCAAAAAGTTATTACATGGGTCTCCAGGAAGATGAAAAAATACGGGATTGTATCAAGATATATGTACAAAAAAATATAAGAGTATCTTCAAGTTTCGAAGGAATTGGAATTGCACATATAGAGATTCAAAAAAAAATGGACTTGATCCAAGTCATAATCTATATTGGATTCCCAAATTTGTTAATAGAAGGCCAAACACGAGGAATCGAAGAATTGCAGATCAATGTACAAAAGGGGCTTCATTCTGTGAATCGGAGACTTAACATTGCTATTACAAGAGTTGCAAAACCTTATGGACAACCTAATATTCTTGCAGAATATATAGCTCTACAATTAAAGAATAGGGTTTCGTTTCGAAAGGCAATGAAAAAAGCTATTGAATTAACTGAACAAGCAGACACAAAAGGAATTCAAGTGGAAATTGCAGGGCGTATCGACGGAAAAGAAATTGCACGTGTCGAATGGATCAGAGAAGGTAGGGTTCCCCTCCAAACCATTCGAGCTAAAATTGATTATTGTTCCTATACAGTTCGAACTGCCTATGGGGCATTGGGCATCAAAATTTGGATATTTGTAGACGAGCAATAATGGACCCTTCCTTTGCTTGCCATTCTATTCAGTGATAGAACAAAAACTACAAACTATTCCTTTTCACTTCAATAAAAAAAAATGAAAAATGAGCAATTCTAATTCTATAAGGTTGAATAAAAATTCGATTGACCTTTTGGTGGAACTGCTATGCTTAGTGTGTGACTCGTTGGTTTTTTATTTAAAGTTGGGATTCAAAAAACAGACCAGCCCCTAACTAATAACTATAAGAAAAGAACTAGTAACCAACTCATTGCTTTGTATTATCGAGATCCAAGGAAGCAGTCGCCATATGATGTATCGATCATATAGTTGTAGCAACTGAAATCTTTTTTTTTTCCATAAAGGAAAAATCCATTTATAGGTTGGAAAGAAAAATAGAGGGATGTGGGTAACTGGAAGGGCGAGAGAAAGAGAGAAGGAGAATCTCCATGATATATGATTCCAATATGTATGGTCTATCAATCACATCATATCATAAAAGGCAGTGTGATAAAGCATCAATACTGATTCGTCCATAATTAGATGAATACGGTTCATAAGAAAAATACAAATAATAAAGAGCCCCGAGTCAATAGAGACTGAGGAGATTGGCTCGGGAACGAATTTAATTAGGAGCTCCATTGCATAGTTCAGGCCTAGCCATTAATAGAAAAGCTATGGGAACGACGAAACCTGTGACTGCGGAAGATTCTATTGAAAACGAATCCTAATGATTCATTGGGTGGGATGGCGGAATCAACCAGGAACCAATTAATTTCTTCTGATAGGTCATGGGTTCACCCTACGAATGAAGCAAATATGGAAAGAGTCAATATTCGCCCGCGAAACCATTATTGGATTGCAGTATTTTGACAGATTCGGTAAAGGTCAAGGATTCATTTTCAAAAGAAAGGCATTATCCCATATAAATAAAATAGAAATATCCGTCTAGCCATATATACTATATACTATACGGCTTCCCGTGTGACAGATTAAATATCAATAAATTCCATGATTCACAGTGTATTATTCATTCAATAAATACATATACGTAATATTATTGAATCGTTTCATTCGCGAGGAGCTGGATGAGAAGAAACTCTCATGTCCGGTTCTGCAGTAGAGATGGGATTGAGAAACAACCATCAACTATAACCCCAAAAGAACCAGATTCCGTAAACAACATAGAGGAAGAATGAAGGGAATATCTTATCGAGGCAATCATATTTGTTTCGGCAGATACGCTCTTCAGGCACTTGAACCCGCTTGGATCACATCTAGACAAATAGAAGCAGGACGACGAGCAATGACACGATATGCACGCCGTGGTGGAAAAATATGGGTACGTATATTTCCCGACAAACCCGTTACGGTAAGACCTACCGAAACACGTATGGGTTCGGGGAAAGGATCTCCCGAATATTGGGTATCTGTCGTTAAACCCGGTCGAATACTTTATGAAATGGGCGGAGTATCAGAAACTGTAGCCAGAGCAGCTATTTCAATAGCTGCGTGCAAAATGCCTATACGAACTCAATTCATTATCGCGTGATAGGTATGTGAAGGGTATTTGTGATGAAAAATACAATCGCAGATTTTTGGATTTCTGGGCAGACAATATTTCTCTCTTTTTCCTTTGCCTTTTGCATTGAAAGAGCAGATTCAAAAAAAAAAATGATATGATTCAACCTCAGACCCATTTGAATGTAGCGGACAACAGCGGGGCTCGAGAATTGATGTGTATTCGAATCATAGGAGCTAGTAATCAACGATATGCTCATATTGGTGACGTTATTGTTGCTGTAATCAAAGAAGCAGTGCCCAATATGCCTCTTGAAAGATCAGAAGTGATCAGAGCTGTAATTGTACGTACATGTAAAGAACTCAAACGCGACAACGGTATGATAATACGATATGATGACAATGCAGCAGTTGTCATTGATCAAGAAGGAAATCCAAAAGGAACTCGAGTTTTTGGAGCAATCGCGCGGGAATTGAGACAGTTGAATTTCACTAAAATAGTCTCATTAGCTCCTGAAGTCTTATAAATACTAGTAGATGAGACCGTGATAGAGTCTAGTCAGGTCTCTGAAATAGATCACGTTAGTAGATTGTGTCTCACGCATATACCTTTAATAATTCATAAATAAATAAGAAAAAATGAAAAAAAAAAGGAACATGTTGATTATATCAAAACTGGAAGGCACCCATAATTTTAGTTCGTCATGGGTAGGGACACTATTGCCGATATAATAACTTCTATAAGAAATGCTAACATGAATAAAAAAGGAACGGTTCGAATAGCATCTACTAATATCGCCGAAAACATTGTTAAAATACTTCTACAAGAAGGGTTTATTGAAAATGTTAGGAAACATAGGGAAAACAATAAATATTTTTTGGTTTCAACCCTGCGACATAGAAGGAATAGGAAAGGAACATATAGAAATATTTTAAAGCGTATCAGTCGTCCCGGTCTACGAATCTATTCCAACCATCAACGAATTCCTAGGATTTTAGGTGGAATGGGGGTCGTAATTCTTTCTACTTCTCGAGGTATAATGACAGATCGAGAAGCTCGACTAGAAAGAATTGGGGGAGAAATTTTGTATTATATCTGGTGATCCTTCTGGTATCCGAATTTGATCCGTAACTTGCTATTTGGGAAAAAGAGAGGAAAGACGAATTGTCTACTATTACTCCTCCTCCATTAGTTGATACTTCAAGGGGGTTACCTGGAATGAAAGAACAAAAATTGATTCACGAAGGTTTAATTACTGAATCACTTCCCAATGGTATGTTCCGAGTTCGTTTAGACAATGAAGATCTGATTCTAGGTTATGTTTCGGGGAGGATCCGACGGAGTTTTATCCGGATACTACCAGGAGATAGAGTCAAAATCGAAGTAAGTCGTTATGATTCAACTAGGGGACGTATAATTTATAGACTTCGCAACAAAGAGTCGAATGATTAGGCGACTTTTGATTTGAATTTAAACATTCCTTTCATGGGAATACAATTCGAGGTTCAAAATTTCAAGAGACTTATTTTCTTCCAAGGAGTATATTTGGAATTAAGGAATAACAAATATGAAAATAAGGGCTTCCATTCGTAAAATTTGTGAAAAATGTCGACTGATCCGTAGGCGGGGACGAATTATAGTAATTTGTTCCAATCCGAAACATAAACAGAGACAGGGGTAATCTTTCTAACAAGGGACTTTCTAAACGGTCCGATGTACAAATAAAGGATCTGTTTTGACATGAAATGGATATATCCGTATATCTCTGACTCATATTTATGAGATGATAAAATATGACAAAAGCTATACCAAGAATTGGTTCACGTAAGAATGGACGTAGAATACAAAAAGGAGTTATTCATGTTCAAGCGAGTTTCAACAATACCATTGTGACTGTTACAGATGTAATAGGTCGGGTGGTTTCTTGGTCCTCCGCTGGTACTTGTGGATTCAGAGGCACAAGAAGAGGGACACCATTTGCTGCTCAAACCGCAGCAGGAAATGCTATTCGTACGGCAGTGGATCAGGGTCTGCAACGAGCAGAAGTCATGATAAAAGGCCCTGGTCTCGGAAGAGATGCAGCATTACGAGCCATTCGTAGAAGTGGTATACTATTAAGTTTCGTACGTGACGTAACCCCTATGCCACATAATGGATGTAGGCCTCCTAAAAAAAGACGTGTGTAGAAATAAAAATTGAATGGATTGCAATAGAAATAAATGATTCAATGATCTGATCAAACAATAATATTAGTATGGTTCGAGAAGAAGTAGCAGTATCCACTCGAACACTACAGTGGAAGTGTGTTGAATCAAGAACAGACAGTAAGCGTCTTTATTATGGCCGTTTCGTTCTGTCCCCGCTTATGAAAGGTCAAGCAGATACGATAGGTATCGCGATGCGAAAGGCTTTACTCGGAGAAATAGAGGGAACATGTATCACACGTGCAAAATCTGAGAAGGTATCACAT